GTATTCAATGCAATTGATCCTAATGGTACAAAATCTGGAAAAAAATCGATTGGAATAAAAGAAATCAGTAAAAAAATACCTCGCTGGTCACGTAAATTAATTACCGAATTAGAACAACAATTGGGTGAATTTAAAGAGGGGGTATCACTGGATCATCAAATTCGTTCAAGAAAATCCAGACGTGTAGTGATTTTTACTACCAACATGGACAGTGACGACCCTGAAGTCAAAGAAGAAGTGGCTTTAATAAGCTATTCGCAACAATCAGATTTTCGGCGAGGTATAATTAAAGGCTCTATGCGGGCTCAAAGGCGCAAAACAGTTATTTGGAAACTATTTCAAGCAAATGTGCATTCCCCCTTTTTTCTCGACAGAATAACCCCCCCTCGTCTTTTTTCTTTTGATATCTCTGGACTGATTAAACCAATTTTTCGAAATTGGTCAGGTAAAGAAGGAGAATTCGAGATTCTAGAGTTTAGAGAAGAACAACCAAAAAGAGAAGAGAAAAAAGAAACGGACAAAAAAGGGAAGACCAAAAGAAAAAAGGAAAAAGCACGGATAGCGATAGCCGAAGCCTGGGATAGCATTCTTTTTGCGCAAAGAATAAGAGGTTCCATGTTAATAACTCAATCAATTCTTCGAAAATATATTCTATTACCTTCATTGATAATAGCCAAAAATCTCGGGCGTATGTTATTCTTGCAACTTCCTGAATGGTCTGAAGATTTGGAGGAATGGAATAGAGAAATGCATATTAAATGTACTTACAATGGTGTTCAATTATCAGAAACAGAATTTCCAAAAAATTGGTTGAGCGATGGGATTCAGATCAAAATTTTATTTCCTTTTTGTCTGAAACCTTGGCATATATCTAAACTGTACCCCTCCCATGAAGAGCTAATGAAAAAGAAAAAACAAAAAGATGATTTTTGTTTTTTAACAGTTTGGGGAATGGAAGCTGAACTTCCCTTTGGTTCTCCCCGAAGTCGACCTTCCTTTTTTGAGCCCATTTTTAAGGAACTCGAAAAAAAAAATGGAAAATTCAAAAAGAAATATTTTATAACTCTAAAAGTTTTAAAAGGAAAAACAAAATTATTTCGAAGAATTTCAAAAGAAACTAAAAAATGGCTTAGCAAAAGTATTCTATTTCTAAAAAAAATAAGAAAAGAACTTTCAAAAATAAAGCTAATTGTATTTTTTAGATTCAAAGAAATATCTGAATCGAATGAAACGAAAAACGAAAAGGATTCTCTAATTAGTAATCAGATAATTAACGAATCATTTAGTCAAATTGAATCTGGCAATTGGCCAAATTCTTCACTGATAGAAACCAAAATGAAGGATTTAACTGATAGAACAAGTACAATCAAAAATCAAATAGAAAGAATTAAAAAAGAGAAAAAGAAAGTAACTCCAGAAATAGACATTAGTCGTAATAAAACAAATAATATTAAAAAACTCGAATCGACAAAAAAGATTTTCCAAATATTACAAAGAAGAAATACTAGATTAATATGGAAATTCCATTATTTTATAAAATTATTCATTCAAAGATTATACGTCGATCTATTTTTATCTATCATTAATATTATCAGAATTAATACACAACTCTTTCTTGAATCAACAAACAAATTGATTGATAAATACATTTCCAATAATGAAATAAATCAAAAAAAAATTCACTTTATTTCGACTATAAAAAAGTCACTTTATAATATTAGTAAGAAAAATTCAAATATTTTTTTTAATTTATCCTACTTGTCACAAGCATATGTATTTTACAAATTATCACAAACTCAAGTTATTAATTTGTCTAAATTTAGATCTGTTCTTCAATATAACAGAACGTCTTTTTTCCTTAAGAATAAAATAAAGGACTATTTTAGAACACTAGGAATATTTCATTCTGAATTAAAACATAAGAAACTTCAGAGTTATAGAATCAATCAATGGAAAAACTGGCTAAGACGGCATTATCAATACGATTTATCTCAGATTAGATGGTCTAGATTAATGCCACAAAAGTGGCGAAATAGGGTTAATCAAAGTTGTATGGCTCAAAATAAAAATAAAAATTTAAACAAATGGAATTCATATGAAAACGACCAATTAATTCATTACAAAAAAGAAAATGATTCTGAACTCTATTCATTATCAAACCAAGAAGATAATTTTAAAAAATGTTATAGATATGCTCTTTTATCATATAAATCAATTAATTATGAAAAAAAAAGTGACTCATTTATTTCTAGATTACCCTTTCAAGTAAATAAGAACTTCGAAATTTCTTATAATTCCAACACGCCCAAACACAACTTTTTTGATATGCCCGGCGATCTTCATATCAATAATTATCTAAGAAAAGGAAATATTCTATATATAGAAAGAAATCTCGATAGAAAATATTTTGATTGGAAAATTATCCATTTTTCTCTTAGACAAAAAGGAGATATTGAGGCCTGGGTTAAGATCGATACCAACAGTAATCCAAATACTAAATTTGGTATTAATAATTATCAAATAATTGAGAAAATTGAGAAAAAAGGCCTTTTTTATCTTACAATTCATCAAAATCCAGAAAACACTCAAAAAAATTCGAAAAAAAGATTTTTTGATTGGATGGGAATGAATGAAAAAATATTTAATCGTCCCATATTCAATCTGGAATTTTGGTTCTTCCCAGAATTTGTACTACTTTATAATGTATATAAAATAAAACCGTGGATTATACCAAGCAAATTACTTCTTTTAAATTTGAACACAAATGAAAATGTTAGTAAAAATAAAAACATAAATAAAAATCAAAAACAAAACTTTTTTATACCATCAAATAAAAAAATAAAGAATCGAATTCAAGAAGCAAAAGAACCCGCAAGTCAAGTAGAAAGAGAGCGTGGATCAGATATAGAAAACAAAGTAAATCTGGGCCCTGTTCTCTCAAAACATCAAAACGATCTTGAAAAAGATTACGCAGAATCAGACACAAAGAAGGGTAAAAAGAAAAAACAATCCAAAAGCACCGCGGAAGCACAACTATATTTGTTCTTGAAACGTTATTTGCTTTTTCAATTGAAATGGAACGATGATTTGAATCAAAGAATGATCGAGAATATCAAGGTGTATTGTCTCCTGCTTCGACTGATAAATCCAACCAAAATTAGTATATCGTCAGTTCAAAGGGGAGAAATGAGTTTGGATATAATGCTGATTCAGGGGAATTTAACTCTTACAGAATTGATGAAGAAGGGGATATTGATTATTGAACCTATTCGGTTGTCTGTAAAAAATAATGGACAATTTATTATGTATCAAACCATAGGTATTTCATTGGTTCATAAAAGTAAACACCAAACTAATCAAAGATACCGAGACCAAAGACATGTTGATAAAAAGAATTTTGATAAATTCATTCTGCAACCTCAAACTCAAAGAATAAATACAGACAAAAATCATTTTTATTTGCTTGTTCCTGAAAATATTTTATGGTCTAGACGTCGTAGAGAATTGAGAATTCGAAGTTTTTTGAATTCTTTGAATTGGAATGGCATCGATAGAAATTCAGTATTTTGCAACGAAACCAATGTAAAAAACTGGAGTCAATTTTTGGATGAAAGGAAACCTCTTTATAAGGATAAAAATGAATTAATTAAATTGAAGTTCTTTCTTTGGCCTAATTATCGATTAGAAGATTTAGCTTGTATGAATCGTTATTGGTTTGATACCAATAATGGTAGCCGTTTCAGTATCTTAAGGATACATATGTATCCACGATTGAAAATTAATTGATAGTACTATATACCCTGTCTCGTATAGAGTATCTGAAAGCAAACAAATGCACACATGCCTTGTATTACATCTCATTCGAATCTAATTCGAGTAGACGATACTAAATCAATAAGGTATCGATTAGATCTAGAAATGAATCAACAAAATCTTCTTCATTTTAGGATTTGAGGTTTAAATTATTCGCTTTTGTGAATGAAAAAAATGTACCTACCATCTTTTTGGATTCCTATCTGAATCAAATTTTTCATTTGATTAATTTATTGGAATTGATAAAATTAGGAGTTCATAAAGAAATTAAGTCTATATACCACGTTCAAATTACTGGCATTATTATTACTGATCGATAAAATTCGAGAAAATCCATATCTGTAAAATAAAGAAAGGGGAAATTCTTTTATGGTAAAAAATTCTGTCATTTCAGTTATTTTTCAAGAAGAAAAGAGAGGATCTGTTGAATTTCAAGTATTCAATTTCACCAATAAGATACGGAGACTTACTTCACATTTAGAATTGCACAAAAAAGATTATTTATCTCAGAGAGGTTTGAAGAAAATTTTGGGAAAACGTCAACGACTGCTAGCTTATTTGGCAAAAAAAAATAGAGTACGTTATAGAGAATTAATTAATCAGTTGGACATTCGAGAGACAAAAACTCGTTAATTTGATTAATTTGAAGAGTCATTTCATTTTCACTTATATGTTTCTATTAAATTTTGATGAACTTCTTTTTACTTTCAGCAATTCATGGAAAAATGAATCGGTAAAAAACTTATGACTGCACCAACTACAAGAAAAGACCTCATGATAGTCAATATGGGGCCTCAGCACCCATCAATGCACGGTGTTCTTCGACTCATCGTTACTCTAGATGGTGAAGATGTTGTCGACTGCGAACCAATATTGGGTTATTTACATAGAGGGATGGAGAAAATTGCGGAAAATCGAACAATTATCCAATATTTGCCTTATGTAACACGTTGGGATTATTTAGCTACTATGTTCACAGAAGCAATAACCATAAATGGACCCGAACAATTAGGCAATATTCAAGTACCTAAAAGAGCTAGCTATATCAGAGTCATTATGTTGGAGTTGAGTCGGATAGCTTCTCATTTGTTATGGCTCGGTCCTTTTATGGCGGATATTGGTGCGCAGACCCCTTTCTTCTATATTTTTAGAGAAAGAGAATTAATATATGACCTCTTCGAAGCTGCCACCGGTATGCGAATGATGCATAATTATTTTCGTATCGGAGGGGTGGCTGCCGATCTACCCTATGGCTGGATAGATAAATGTTTGGATTTTTGCGATTATTTTTTAACGGGGGTTGCTGAGTATCAAAAACTTATTACCCGAAATCCTATTTTTTTAGAACGAGTTGAAGGCGTAGGCATTATTGGGGGAGACGAAGCATTAAATTGGGGTTTATCGGGACCAATGCTACGCGCTTCAGGAATAGAATGGGATCTTCGTAAAGTTGATCATTATGAGTCTTACGACGAATTTGATTGGCAGGTTCAATGGCAACGAGAAGGGGATTCATTAGCTCGTTATTTAGTACGAATCGGTGAAATGACCGAATCCATAAAGATTATTCAACAGGCTCTGGAAGGAATTCCAGGAGGGCCTTACGAAAATTTAGAAATCCGACGTTTTGACAGATTAAAAGATCCTGAATGGAATGATTTTGAATATCGATTTATTAGTAAAAAACCTTCTCCAACTTTTGAATTGTCGAAACAAGAACTTTATGTGAGAGTTGAAGCCCCAAAAGGAGAATTGGGAATTTTTCTCATAGGAGATCAGAGCGTTTTTCCTTGGAGATGGAAAATTCGCCCACCAGGTTTTGTAAATTTGCAAATTCTTCCTCAGTTAGTTAAAAAAATGAAATTGGCTGATATTATGACAATACTAGGTAGCATAGATATCATTATGGGAGAAGTTGATCGTTGAAATGATAATTGATACAACAGAAATAGAGACTATCAATTCTTTTTCCAAATTGGAATCCTTAAAAGAAGTCTATGGGATCATATGGATGCTTGTCCCTATTTTGACTCTTGTATTAGGAATCACAATAGGTGTACTAGTAATTGTTTGGTTAGAAAGAGAAATATCTGCAGGAATACAACAACGTATCGGACCTGAATATGCTGGCCCTTTAGGAATTCTTCAAGCTCTAGCAGATGGGACAAAACTACTTTTGAAAGAGAACCTTATTCCATCTACAGGAGATTCTCGTTTATTCAGTATCGGACCATCCATAGCAGTAATATCTATCTTTCTAAGTTATTCAGTAATTCCTTTTGGTGATCACCTTGTTCTAGCCGACCTTAGTATTGGTGTTTTTTTATGGATTGCCATTTCAAGTGTTGCTCCCGTTGGACTTCTTATGTCAGGATATGGATCAAATAATAAATATTCCTTTTTAGGTGGTCTACGGGCAGCTGCCCAATCAATTAGTTATGAAATACCATTAGCTCTATGTGTGTTATCAATATCTCTACGTGTGATTCGGTGAGACCTAAAATTTCTCCAAATTCTTTTCTTTCTAGAAATAAGGGTAGAAAGAGTTCCTTGAATATATATATTTTCATTTTTATTCAGCATTTAAGTTGATGAACTAAACCAGATAGTTATATGAGTGAAAGAAAACGGCTTCTAAATTTGCAGTAAAAAGGTTGAGTCTCATTTCCTATGTACAAGAATCAAATGGTGAAAAAAGTAAACATAAGCAATAGAGATTGTATACCCCAAGATTGGTGAATTGTCATGATAGCTTGAAGCGGGTTCAAAAGATCAACTGTATGGAGTTTTTACTGTCTATTACCATAGATGGATTTCCATAACGGGGGGTTTTGAAAGCAAAAATGAGTGGATGGTTAGGAAGACCAAGATACACAAAGGATTAGTAATTGAGATTATGTAAGTTATCCAAGAGGATATTTCTGTACATAAAAGGAATTCGAATTGGGGCTTTACATTCGTAGAAATGATCAAGAAGTACTCCCCATGATTCTGATCCAGAGTATGTTCCTATCCACTGAGTAAGTAAATAACTATCAAGAACGAAGTAATCTTTTACTTTGGTTAAAGCCCCTTTTTCTGAGAAAGGAGAATAGGAATGAAATACAATAAATCGAAATAGAAAGAAAAGAATCTAATTGCAAAAGCAAAAAGGAGGGATGTCCTTTTTTCTTCCTTTTTTCTTTTTTTGTTTTTATTCTTTCTTTCCTATAATTCAATTTTGATTTCTATTTAGAGAGATAAAATTTTTGTCATGATTCGTGAACTAATAGACTCTCTAATTTTTTTTTTCGTAATTGAAAATTCGAGGTTGAAATGTATATGTGATATTGCTATAAAGCGCATTTTATTTAATGATAAGGTTATTAATCAAAAAAGAAAAATGAAAATTCTTAAAAGATAAGATCAATTCAGAAGCACTTATTTATTAGTTTTAAATATAGCAGACAGAATTCCATTGGTCTAATTTGGGACCTTAGGATAGATTTTGACTCTATCTGACAAACATATCAAGATAAAGAATAGTAAAGGGCCCTTAGATTTATTTGTGACCTCTGAGGAGCCGTATGAGGTGAAAATCTCACGTACGGTTCTGTAATAGCGATGGGCACAGTGATGTTATCATCGACTATGATTATCTAACAGTTCAAGTACAGTTGATATAGTGGAAGCGCAGTCAAAATATGG